TATGATTGAATTGCGTAATATAAATAGAAAATATAATAAGAATAGTATTTATTGTAATTGTATTTATTTTATTAAGTACATGCTGATACGGCTATCTATTTTATCCATATATCACATCTTTTATTGTAATTTCACTTGGGACAACGTGAGTCACACTCCATCAAAATTTGTATTTTCTATTCAATATATTCAATGAAAAATTGAAACAGGAGAATTCTCTATAGGGATATGTACATAAGAGAGATATCCGGTTTGATATCTGGGTAACAATTTCTGTTCTGGAGTTTACATATACACATATATGTTATTATAATTATAATTGATAATTGAAAAGGATTGCTTATTGAAAAAAAAAATGAATACTGATTAGTCATAAATCAATTTGATTTTCTTTTGCTATTCAATGAAACAAAATTTCATTGGAGATAAAAATGGAAGAATCGTTCGCTAATTCAAAGTAAATTGTTAATGGTTCCAATTTGTCCTGAATTTTGCAGTCTGTGACCGGAAATCCATTTTTTCTACTCTCAATAAAAAAGAGAAGGGATGTTTTTAAGCAATGTATATTTTAAGATACAATCAATCGAAGAGGAGAATCTAAACTAGATCCAATAAAAAACAGGAATTTCTTTTTAAAAAAGGATAAGTACAATGGTATTCAAGATAAAAAAAGGAGTGAGTAATAGAATTAGAATATAGATAATATTTTTATCCATTTTGGACCGAATTTGGCGGCATGGCCAAGTGGTAAGGCGGGGGACTGCAAATCCTTTATCCCCAGTTCAAATCCGGGTGTCGCCTGATCAACAAAAGATTTTTTATTTCTTTCCTATCTTGCCGATCTAATTCGACGAATTCTTGCTCCGCAAGAAGCAGAGGCAAAGGACTAAGTGGGCGTGTCAATACTCGATTTTGATAACCCATGGTGTAGGTTTTCTAAAAGACTGTAATTTTTTTTTCTCAAAATTGAGGTGTAGCCCAAATCGGTATCAATAGGGATGAAGCAACTCTCACTTATTACTTTAATGATTGACTCTCACCATTTATTTGATTTTTCAATTGAATCAAATAAATGGTGAGAGTCAATTCCGGGATTCAGAACTAAGGTCGGAAATCTCGGTATCCAAAGGTTCCTAAGGGACACTCTGTTTTTGCTACTAGAATTGAAGAAGAGATTATACGAAAGACTATAATAACAAGATCTCTTAAATTACCCTTATTCAAAGTAGTGTCTCGTGACTCCGTCTGGTATTAAAAGAGTAAAGGGTAAAGTTGAAAAAAAAAGAATGTATTAATTAATAGTGGTGGTGAGTTCTCCGGATTCTTTCACAGAAAGAAAGACAGTAAGCTTAGATCAAATAGGAAATAGAGGTATCTGATAGATAGTTATCTATCGTGATGGTATATTTTTATGCTTTTTGCTTAGTAAGGAAAGGCATTAATATCAAAACAAACAATAGGTCTTACTATTCTTACATGCTCCATATAGAAGCATTCCTTTGATATTTCCAAGGAAAAGACGTGTGTATCATCGTATTTGTACTAAATGCTTCCTGATTTTACCAGAAACCCTAAAATATAGAAACTTGTTACGAGTGTATTCATTGAATTGGTTCATCAATAAATAGTCTTACCTATTTTGACTCTGCGCCATTGATTCCGCTATGATTATTAATCAATAATAGAATAATTCCTTCATAGAAATAGGGGACATAATTCACATGGATATAGTAAGTCTTGCTTGGGCTGCTTTAATGGTAGTCTTTACATTTTCCCTTTCACTTGTAGTATGGGGAAGGAGTGGACTCTAGGGCTGGGCACTACTAATTGCTCAATCGAACCGTATCAATTCTTTATTGATCATTTTGCGAAGCCCTAAAAAAAGAAAAATGTCTTCCAAATTGTACTGGAATACAGTAATGAATGATTACCATAATTGTATTTCGAAACTCAAATCTACGCATGATAGGCGATTTTTTCCAACCTAATTTTTCCTAAATATTCTATTTTAGTGAATCAGCTCTTATCATAATTATGGATATTACAATAAGAAAAACTAATACTATTTTTTTTTCTTTATTTATTTCCCCTTTTTCTTTTACCTTTCTAAAATCTAAAAGAAAGTCGTTCTGCTATTACGACAATACATATTTTCTTTCTATCGTAGACGAAGCGATTAGTGATTGGCCAAAGAGATCCGACACATAAGAAAATGAGATCTTTCTTCTGTTGAGCGATCCACATATCACACATTTAACATTTGTTTTAGACTACTAGAAAAGTTTTTATGCTTTTTTTGATTCATCTCATGTTTAAGCATGAAAAATGGACAGGGTCTGCTCTACTCCTTTTACAAATCCGAAGAAGTTACTGTATAACTTAACTCCGCGGATCATCCGTTAATTGTTCAATCAATGACTTCTTGAGATGGGAAATCAAACTAAAAGAAATAAAGTGCTATCTATATGTACATCTAATATATGTACATACGTATTGTAAT